TGTGGAGTGCCTGATTTAAAGGAATATCTTGATAGGATAAATTATGTAAATTTATTTACCTCCATTAATTTACATTTGATAGGATTAAACTATCACTTTTAGTGCCAAAGGCTAATGTGCATCATACACTTTAATGTAATAGTATAAAAAAAGGTAAGCTAATTAAGCTAATGGGTTCATACCCCATTTATAGAGGCATCAATCCTCTCCTTTTTAATGACCAACAACTCAACAAAACTTCTCTTCCTATCAACAACAATGATAGGAACGATCTTGTCCTTCTCATCAAACTCCTGATTAGGAGTTTGAATAGGATTAGAGATCAACTTACTCTCGTTTACTCCCATATTAACAAATAATAAAAACATAATAATGAACCAATCATCAATTAAATACTTTATTGTTCAAGCAATAGCTTCTACAATACTGTTATTTTCAATTCTATTGGTGCAAATAAAATATCCAATAGGATGGGAAAGGGAAATAATCCCATCAATAATAATCAGATCTAGATTATTATTGAAAATTGGAGCTCCTCCATTCCACTTCTGATTCCCAGAAGTAATAAGAGCAATAAACTGAATTAACTGTTTTATAATAATAACATGGCAAAAAATTGCTCCAATAATAGTTCTATCCTATTGTATTAAAATAGAAATATTTATTTTAGCCATCATCATTCTGAGAATTATTATTGGAGTATTAGGTGGTTTGAATCAAACATCATTACGTCAGCTTATAGCATATTCATCAATTAGACACCTAGGATGAATAATTGGTGCATTAATTGTGAGAGAAAATATTTGGGAATTATATTTTATTATCTACTCATTATTAAGATTAATCCTAGTTTTATTATTCAAACAAATAAATTTATTCTTTATGAATCAAATTTATTCGTCAAGAAATATAAAAACAGAAATCAAATTTATAATATTCCTTACACTACTATCATTAGGTGGATTACCCCCATTTATTGGATTTCTACCAAAATGAATTGTAATTCAATCTCTCATCGAAAACAATATAACGATTATAGTAGTAATTATGGTTGTATTAACCACTATTACTCTATTCTATTATATTCGAGTTAGATTTTCAGCTCTAATTCTATCATATAAAGAAAACTCATGACTAATAAAAATTAATTATCAAAAACTGAGATTTATATTATCCACAGCAGTAATAATCTCAACCTTAGGGTTTATTCTAGCTTCAATTTTAACTTTAATGTTTTAAGGACTTAAGTTAAAATAAACTAATAACCTTCAAAGTTATAATTGAAAGGAATAACTTTTAGGCCTTAGTAGATTTACACCTCTAGAATTGCAGTCTAGAATCATAATTGAATATAAGACCATCTTGGTAAGAGAGGTATCACCCTCATAAATAGATTTACAGTCTACCACCTGTATCTTCAGCCATCTTTACCAAAGAAATGATTTTTTTCAACAAACCATAAGGATATTGGTACTTTATATTTCTTATTTGGTGCATGAGCAGGAGTGGTAGGAACATCAATAAGATTAATTATTCGGGCTGAATTAGGTCAACCAGGGTCATTAATTGGAGATGATCAAATTTATAATGTAATCATTACAGCACATGCATTTGTAATAATCTTTTTTATAGTAATACCCATAATAATTGGAGGATTTGGTAATTGACTTGTACCATTGATAATTGGGGCACCAGATATAGCTTTCCCACGAATAAATAACATAAGTTTCTGGTTACTACCTCCATCTTTAACACTTCTTCTTACTTCTTCTATAGTAGGTAATGGAGTAGGTACTGGATGAACAGTTTACCCTCCACTTGCGAGACTAGTTGCTCACGAAGGTATGTCAGTAGATATAGCTATTTTTTCACTTCATTTAGCTGGGATTTCATCAATCCTAGGGGCCGTAAATTTTATTACAACAACAATTAATATACGAGCCGAAAGAATGATATTAGATCAAATATCTCTATTTGTTTGATCGGTTATAATTACTGCTATTCTACTACTTCTATCCCTTCCAGTTTTAGCAGGAGCTATTACTATACTATTAACAGATCGAAACTTAAATACATCTTTTTTTGACCCTGCAGGAGGAGGAGATCCTATTCTATACCAACACTTATTTTGATTTTTTGGACATCCAGAAGTCTACATTTTAATTTTACCAGGGTTTGGTATTATTTCACATATTGTATGTCAAGAAAGTGGGAAAATTGAATCATTTGGAACACTAGGAATAATTTATGCTATATTATCAATTGGATTAATAGGATTTATTGTATGAGCACATCACATGTTTACAGTAGGAATAGATGTAGATACACGAGCCTACTTTACATCAGCAACAATAATTATTGCTGTTCCAACAGGAATTAAAGTATTTAGATGACTAGCCACATTATACGGATCTAAACTCAAATTTAACCCTACATTATTGTGAGCTCTTGGATTTCTCTTCTTATTTACAATTGGAGGTTTAACAGGATTAATTTTAGCTAATTCATCCCTTGATATTGTTTTACATGACACTTATTATGTAGTTGCTCACTTTCACTATGTTTTATCTATAGGAGCAGTATTTGCAATCATAGGAGGTATTATTCAATGATATCCATTATTTACAGGACTAATTATGAATAACACATGATTAAATATTCAATTTACAATTATATTCATTGGAGTAAATTTAACTTTCTTCCCACAACATTTTTTAGGTTTAGCAGGAATACCACGACGATATTCTGATTATCCAGATGCCTACACATCATGAAATACACTTTCAAGAGTAGGATCAACAATTTCAATCATTAGAATTATCTTATTTATTTTAATTATATGAGAAAGAATGATTACAAATCGAATAATCCTATTTAGAATCCATATAAGTTGTTCAACAGAATGATTACAGAATAATCCTCCTGCAGAACATAGATATTCAGAATTACCATTAATCTCTAGATTCTAATATGGCAGATTAATGCAGTAGATTTAAGCTTTACAAATAAAGGTTTAACCTTTTATTAGGAACAAATCAACTATATGACAACATGATCAAATTTATCTTTACAAGATAGAGCTTCCCCATTAATAGAACAATTATTATTCTTTCACGATCATACTATAATTGTAATTCTATTAATCATAATAATTGTAAGTTATACTCTCAATTACATAATAATAATCAAATTTACAAATCAAAATATACTCCATGATCATTTAATTGAAACTATTTGAACAACCCTTCCAGCTATTACACTAACTTTTATTGCTCTACCTTCATTACGATTACTTTATCTTCTTGATGATTCAATAAATACAATAATCACAATCAAAACAATTGGACGACAATGATACTGAAGTTATGAATATTCAGACTTTACAAATATTGAATTCGATAGATATATAATATCTGAAAAAGATTTAGAAATCAACGGATTCCGACTTTTAGATGTAGATAATCGAACAATTTTACCAATTAATACAGAAGTCCGAATTCTAACTAGAGCATCAGATGTTCTCCACTCATGAGCTATCCCTACATTAGGAATTAAAATTGATGCAACACCTGGACGTTTAAATCAAGGAACATTTATTATAAATCGACCTGGATTATTTTTCGGGCAATGTTCTGAAATCTGTGGAGCTAATCATAGATTTATACCAATTGTAATCGAAAGAACTTCAATTAATTTATTTATTAAATGGTTAACTAAAATAATTTAAGGATTTAGTTAAACTATAACATTAGAATGTCAATCTGAAATTACTAAAAATCTAGTATACCTTGACCATCAGATGACTGAAAGTAAGTAATGGTCTCTTAAACCAAAAAATAGTAAATTAACAAATACTTCTGATGAGGAAAATTTCAATCTAAATCCCTCAAATATCACCAATAATATGATTTTTATTATTCATTATATTTACTATTGTTTTAATTCTATTCAACCAAATAAATTTTTTCACATTTAAGTTAAATCCTCTTAAAAGAAAAAGAAGCCCTCTAACTAAAAAAATAAAATTTAATTGAAAATGATAACAAATCTATTTTCAACATTTGATCCATCCACTAATATTCTTAACTTATCATTAAATTGAACTAGATCCTTCTTGGGATTATTATTAGTACCTTCAATATTTTGATTAACACCATCACGAATTAATATTATTTGAAATAAATTAAACTTAACATTACATAATGAATTTAAAATCTTAATAAATCCTAAATCATTGAATGGAACAACATTTATCTTTATTTCAATTTTTACTATAATAATATTTAATAATTCTATAGGATTATTTCCTTATATTTTTACAAGAACTAGACACTTAACATTAACATTCACTATTGCTCTACCTATATGACTAAGATTCATATTATTTGGTTGAATTAATCATACTAATCATATATTTACACACTTAGTACCTCAAGGTACCCCCCCTATATTAATATCTTTTATAGTTCTAATTGAAACAATTAGAAATATTATTCGACCTGGAACATTAGCAGTACGATTAACTGCAAATATAATTGCAGGACACCTTCTATTAACACTATTAGGAAATACAGGACCATCAATAACAACTAAATTAATTGCATTATTAATTATTAGACAAATAATATTACTAATTTTAGAATCCGCAGTTGCAGTAATTCAAGCTTATGTATTTTCTATTTTAAGAACTCTTTACTCAAGAGAAATTTATTAACTTATGTTAACAACATACTCAAATCACCCATTTCACTTAGTTGATTATAGACCATGACCATTAACAGGATCAATTGGAGCAATAGTATTAGTTTCAGGACTAACTAAATGATTTCACTTATACAATATTGATTTATTTTTAATTGGATTTAATATTACATTACTTACAATAATTCAATGGTGACGAGATGTAATTCGAGAAGGGACTTTCCAAGGACTTCATACAAAATTTGTTTTAATTAGCTTAAGATGAGGAATAATTCTATTTATTGCATCTGAAGTTTTATTTTTCACATCATTCTTCTGGGCTTTCTTTAGAAGAAGATTAACACCAACTATTGAATTAGGAATATTATGACCTCCAATAGGAATTGAAGCTTTCAACCCAATACAAATTCCATTACTTAATACAATCATTCTATTAACATCAGGAGTTACTGTAACATGAGCTCATCATAGAATAATAGAATCAAACTATTCACAAGTTACACAAGGATTATTTTTTACAGTACTAATAGGGTTATACTTTACCATATTACAAATATATGAATATTGAGAAGCACCTTTTACTATTGCTGATGCAATTTATGGATCAACATTCTTCGTTGCAACAGGTTTCCATGGTCTTCATGTAATTATTGGATCAATTTTCTTACTAATTTGTCTAATTCGACATATAATAAATCAATTCTCAAATAATCACCACTTTGGATTTGAAGCCGCAGCATGATACTGACATTTTGTAGATGTAGTATGATTAATTCTGTATATTTCAATTTATTGATGAGGTAGATAATTATTTTTCTAGTATAAAAGTACATTTGACTTCCAATCAAAAGGTTTGATTAATAATCAAGAAAAATAATTACAACATTATTAATAAGAATTATTATTAGATTAATCATACCAATAATCATTACATTAATTGCATTGACCATCTCAAAAAAAACTATCAATGACCGTGAAAAAAGATCTCCTTTTGAATGTGGGTTTGATCCAAAAAGTTCAGCCCGAATACCCTTTTCCTTACAATTCTTCCTAATTGCTGTTATTTTTTTAATTTTTGATATTGAAATTGTACTAATTTTACCAATAGTAATTATTATAAAAACATCAAATATCACAATCTGAACATTATCAACTATATTCTTTATTTTAATTTTATTAATTGGATTATATTATGAATGATATCAAGGTGCTCTTCAATGAGCTAAATAAAATTGGGTTATAGTTAACTATAACATTTGGGTTGCATTCAAAAAATATTGATCTAATCAATTAACCTAAACTGAATAAGAAGCGAATTATTGCAGTCAGTTTCGACCTGAAATCCTGGTGAATACACCCTTATTCTAAATTAATTGAAGCCAAAATGAGGCATATTAATGTTAATAATAAAATTGAACTTCAATGTTCCAATTAAGGAAATGTAAAGACAATATAAAAGCTGCTAACTTTTAAATTAGCGGTTAAATTCCGTTAACATTTCTATATTTATATAGTTTAAATAAAACATTACATTTTCAATGTAAAAATAATAATAACTATATTTATAAGTATACCTAAAAATAAAAATATTTCCTTAACATTTTCAATGTTAAACTCTAAACTTAAGCTATTTAGGTATTATAAAAATAATAAAAGAATCAAAATAAATATTCAAAAGATAAAGATTAAAAGATAAATTCTAAAATGTGAACTATATCAATTCTGAATATAACCAATCAAATAAATAAATAAATTATAAAAACCTTGACCACCAAACAACTCTCCCCAACCACAATCAATCAATTTTCATGAATAATAGCCCATCCTTAAAGGTAAATAACTAATAAAATTAGTTGAAAGAAAAGGTATAAATCATATAGAACCAATAAAATTGGTAAAAGATAACATACTTAAAGAAAACAAATTTCAAGAAAAATCAGACTTGGAAATAATATATCCTAAATAAGAACCTAAAATAACTGAAACACCAGTTAAACCCCTCAAATAATATGGTAAAGTAATTATATTAGGAATAGGAAAAATTAATCAAGATAAAAAGCTACCCCCAAAAACAGAGATAATTAATAATCCAATCATACCTAAAGAAATAAAAAACCCATTATCATTTATAACAGAAATACAATAAAAATTGTTATCACCAAATATTGAATAATAAAATAAACGAAAAGTATAGGATACTGTTAATCCAGTAGAAAAAAAATATAAAAAAAAAATTAAAAAATTAATTCATCTAAAACAAACTATCTCAAGAATTAAATCTTTGGAATAAAACCCAGCCAAAAAAGGTATACCACATAAAGCTAAGCTAGAAACATTAAAACAAACAGAAGTCAAAGGTATAAAATTTACAATAGATCCTATAAAACGAATATCTTGTAAATCCTTTAAATTATGAATTATTGATCCTGCACATATAAATAATAATGCCTTAAATAAAGCATGAACTAACAAATGAAAAAAAGAAAGTTTTGAATAACCTATTGCCAAAATTCTCATTATTAAACCAAGTTGACTTAAAGTAGAAAGAGCAATAACTTTTTTCAAATCAAATTCAAAATTAGCTCTAAGACCAGCTATAAATATAGTTAAACAACCAACTAATAATAATCACCAACCAAAACCATAAATATTAACCATTGGACTAAAACGAATTAATAAATAAACACCTGCTGTAACAAGAGTAGAAGAATGAACTAAAGCAGAAACAGGAGTAGGGGCAGCCATAGCTGCTGGAAGTCAAGAAGAAAAAGGAATTTGAGCTCTCCTAGTTATAGCAGCCAAAATAACTAATATAGTAATAATCTTTATTTCAAAAGAACTTAAAATAAAATCATAATAATATACATAATTTCATCCTCCAAAATTTAATATTCAAGCAATAGAAATTAAAATTGCAACATCACCAATACGATTAGATAAAACAGTTAATATACCTGCACTATATGATTTCACATTCTGATAATAAATAACTAAACAATAAGATACTAATCCTAACCCATCTCATCCTAATAAAATTCTGATTAAGTTAGGTCTAATAATTAATAAAACTATTGAAAAAATAAATATTAAAATAAGAATGATAAAACGATTAATATTCTTTTCACCAGATATATAATCCTCTCTATAATAAATTACTAAAGAAGAAATATATATAACAAAAGATATAAAAATTAAAGATATTCAATCTAAAATTATAGTTATTACTACTATAGAACCATTTAAATTAAAAAGTTCTCACTCAATAAAAATTCTATAATCAATTATCAAATAATATACACCTCAAATAAAAATTAAAGTTCTTAACATAAATAAAGAAAAAAAACTTAATGAACAAATAGAAAAATAATACACGGCCCAAGATGAAAATTCATATCATTGATCCCACAAACCAATATTTTTATTAAAATACCTAAGCAAAATTAAATAAAAAAAAACTCACCCTTTAAACATAAAATATTTAAAGGAAGTCAATGTAAAAATAAAAGATGATACTCACGAATTCATCCTAAAGAACAAGTATATACACCAGTATAATAAGAACCATGTTGAGAATAAGAATATATATATAATGTGTAAACAGCACTAAAGAAAAATAAAAAAATTAAAACCAAAAAATTAAAAGAAGATCAAGATAAAATTCTATTTAATAAACTCAACTCCCCTAACAAATTTAAAGAAGGAGGAGCAGCTATATTAGAAGATCTTAAAAGAAATCATCATAAAGACATTCTAGGTATAAGATTAATCATTCCTTTATTAATTAGTAATCTTCGTCTACCCAAACGCTCATAAATAATATTTGATAAACAAAATATTCCAGAAGAACATAAGCCATGACCAACTATTAAAATAAAAGAACCTAAACAACCTCATCAATTTATAGTTATTAAACCACCAATAACTATTCTTATATGAGCAATAGAAGAATAAGCAATTAAAGACTTTAAATCAACCTGTCGAAAACAAATAAATCTAACAATAACACCCCCAGATAAACTCAAAGACAACCAAAAATAATTAAATTTTAAGCCTATACAAGAAACAACCCTTATAACACGAAAAATTCCATACCCACCTAATTTTAATAAAACACCAGCAAGAATTATACTACCAGAAATTGGGGCCTCAACATGTGCCTTAGGAAGCCAAAGATGAACTAAAAATATGGGTATCCTAACTAAAAAAGCAAAAACCATAAAAACATAAAATAAGAAATAATAAGAACCAAAATCGACTAATAAAGGAAAATAAAGAGAATTTGAATAATTATAAACCTTAAATAAAGCTATAAGTAAAGGTAAACTAGCAATTAAAGTATAAAAAATTAAATATACACCAGCCTGTAACCTCTCAGGTTGATAACCCCAACCTAAAATTAAAAGTAAAGTTGGAATCAAACTAGCCTCAAAAAAAATATAAAAACAAAATAAACTTAATCTAGCAAATGAACAATAAAGTATAATCATTAAAACCAAAATTAAAAAAATAAATAAATTAGAATTGTAAGAAAATAAATAAACTGAACATCTAGCAGTAATTATTAAACAACAAATTCAAAAACTTAATAAAATCAAACCGAATGAAAAATAATCAACACCAAAATAATATCTAATTATATTTAAATCAGCATAAAACCAAACACAAATTATAAAAATAAAACTAACTAAAAATATTAAAGAGTGAATCAACCATCAAGATCTATTTAATAAACAAAGGGGGGTCAAAAACCCAAGTATAAATAAAAACTTTAACATAAAGATAAACTAAATGAATTAAAAAAATCATTACCATGAGAACGAATTATAGAAACTAAAATAGATAAACCCAAAGCCCCTTCACAAACAGAAAAAACTAAAAAAATAATAGAGAAAAAATAATCATAATCAACACTCATAAGAAAAATAATAATTAATATAAATAAAGAAAGAACAATATATTCTAATCTCAACAAAACCATTAACAAATGCTTACGTTTAGAGGAAAAAACATAAACACCTGCAAAATAAATCAATAAAGAAGTAAAAATAGAAAATATAAACATTAGTTTTAATAGTTTAAAAGGAAAAACATTGGTCTTGTAAACCAAAAATAAGAAAGTCCCCCACTTTTGAAACTTCAGGGATAGAAAAATCTTCTATCATTGATCCCCAAAACCATTATTTTAAATAAACTAATCCCTGAAATGATTAAAATAATAATTATAGCCTTATCAAATGTAATAAATTTTAATTTTATTAAATTAAATCACCCAATATCAATAATATTTACAATTATTTTACAAACATTTTTTATTGGTTTAATAGTGGGAACAGTTATAAAAAGATTTTGATTATCATATATTTTATTTTTAACATTCCTAGGTGGAATATTAGTTTTATTTATTTATATTACAAGAATTACATCAAATGAAATATTTCAACCAAAATCAATTACTATAATTTTCACTTTTATTATATGAATTATTAATATATTTATATTAGTTATTATTAATAAAACTATATTTATTGACTTTTTTAAAAATATAGAAGTTGATAATATTAAAAGATTAATTAATTGTCAAGAAATAATAATATCCTTACAAAAATTATATAATAACCCAACATTTATTATTACAATAATAATAATAATTTATTTATTCTTAACATTACTAGTAGTAGTAAAAATTACAAATATTAACCAGGGACCTATTCGTAAAATAAAATAATTATACTAATGAATAAACCTTTCCGATTAAACCATCCTATAATTAAAATTATTAATAATTCCCTAATTGATTTACCAACACCAACTAATATTTCATTTTGATGAAATTTTGGGTCACTACTTGGGTTATGCCTAATAATTCAAATTATAACCGGATTATTTTTAACTATACATTATACACCAAATACTGAAATAGCATTTAGAAGAGTAATTCATATTTGTCGAGATATTAATAATGGTTGAATTATTCGAACATTACACGCAAATGGAGCATCTATATTTTTTATTTGTATATACCTTCATGTAGGACGGGGGATTTATTATGGTTCTTATATGTTCATTTATACATGAATAATTGGAATTATAATTATATTTACAGTTATAGCAACAGCATTTATAGGATATGTTCTACCTTGAGGACAAATATCATTTTGAGGAGCAACAGTAATTACTAATCTATTATCAGCAATTCCATATTTAGGGATAGATTTAGTTCAATGAGTGTGAGGAGGATTCGCTGTTGATAACGCAACACTAAATCGATTTTTTACATTTCATTTTATTTTACCATTAATAATTGTAATTATAACCATAATCCATTTATTTTTTCTTCATCAAATAGGGTCAAATAATCCTATAGGATTAAATAGAAATATTGAAAAAATTTCTTTCCACCCTTACTTTACATTTAAGGATTCAATCACATTTTTATTAATAACATCATTATTAATTATACTATGTTTATTAAATCCTTATCTCTTAGGAGATCCAGATAATTTTGTACCAGCGAATCCTTTGGTTACACCAATTCATATTCAACCAGAATGATATTTTTTATTTGCTTATGCTATCTTACGATCAATTCCTAACAAATTAGGAGGTGTTATTGCCTTATTTATATCAATTAGAATCTTAATAATTTTACCTTTATATAATAAATTACCATTTCGAGGAATTCAATTTTACCCTATTAACCAAATTATATTCTGAACTCTAGTAATTGTTGTATATTTATTAACATGGATCGGTAAACGACCTGTTGAAGAACCTTATATTATAGTTGGGCAAATCTTAACAATTATTTACTTTACATATTTTCTAATTAATGTTCATGTAGCATCTATATGAGATAAATTAATTAAATAATTAATAGTTAATTAGCTTAGGAAAGCGTATGTTTTGAAAACATAAATTTAGAAGTTTAACTCTTCTATTAACTTGTTAATTCTTAAAAAATTTCACTAAATAAATAGAGTTAGTAAAATCCTAACCCCCACAAAACCTCCTAAAAAATTTAGGGACAAAGGTAAAAAAGTCTTCCAAGCCAAATATATTAATTTATCATAACGAAAACGGGGTAATGTACCTCGCACTAAAATAAATATTAAAGATACAATAGAAAGCTTAATAAAAAATAAAAAGGAATAAAAATCCCCTCCTAAAAAAATTAAAGATAATAATATTCTTATAAAAACAATTCTTGTATATTCTGATAAAAAAATTAAAGTAAACCCACTAGAACCATATTCAATATTAAACCCTGAAACTAATTCTGATTCCCCTTCAGCAAAATCAAAGGGAGTACGATTAGTTTCAGCTAAACATGATGCAAAAAAAGCTAGAGCTAAAGGAAAAGAAATAATAATAAATCAACAATAATTCTGATAATTCATAAAATGTATTATATTAAAACTACCAATTAAAATAATCAAAGATAATAAAATTAAAATTAATCTAACTTCATATGAAATAGTTTGGGCAACAGAACGTAAAGAACCTAATAAAGAATAATTTGAATTTGATGATCAACCAGAAATCATTATAGTATAAACCCCCAATCTAGTACAACATATAAAAAATAAAACCCCATAAGAAAAGGAACATATATAAGTTAAATAAGGGAAAACTAATCAAACAACCAAAGAAATTATTAAATTAAACACAGGGGAAAAATAATAAAGTAAATAATTTGATAAAATAGGAATAGGCTGCTCTTTACAAATTAACTTAATTGCATCACTAAAAGGTTGAAGAATACCTAAAAATCCAACTTTATTTGGACCTTTTCGAATTTGAATGTAACCTAAGACTTTGCGCTCTAATAAAGTTAAAAAAGCCACACTAATTAATACACAAATAATTAAAAGAGAAAAATTTAAAATAAATATAAATAAATCATAAAATATCAATACTATTTGTAGTAAAGCTACATAAATGAATTCTAAATTCAGCACATTAATCTGTCAAAATAGTAATTAATTTTAATCAACTAAAAAAAAATCTTTCACCTACATGGTCCTTTCGTACTAATATAAGTTTTTAACTTAGGATAAAAACCGACCTGGCTCACGCCGGTCTGAACTCAGATCATGTAAGAATTTAAAGGTCGAACAGACCTAATTATTGGGCTCCTACACCCAAAATTTATCTTAATCCAACATCGAGGTCGCAATCTACTTTGTCAATATGAGCTTTCAAAAATAATTACGCTGTTATCCCTAAGGTAATTTAATCTTATGATCATAAATTATGGATCATAATAAACATAAATTAATGATTTAATAATGAAGAGTTTAATTATTCTTCATGTCACCCCAACAAAACATTACTATTAAATATAAAAAGATCAACTAAAGATTATAAAAAAAAATAAAATGTAAAACTCTATAGGGTCTTCTTGTCCTAAAGCAAAATTTAAGCCTTTTGACTTAAAAGTTAAATTTTAAAATTTATTAAGAGACAGTTAATTTCTTGTCAAACCATTCATTCCAGCCCCTAATTAAGAAACTAATGATTATGCTACCTTTGCACGGTCAAAATACCGCGGCTCTTTAAATTCTTCTCAGTGAGCAGGTCAGACCTCAAAATATAGTCAAGAGGACATGTTTTTGATAAACAGGCAGAAATTAAAATTGCCTAATTCCTTATAATAAATTAATAATAATAATTAATTTAAACAAAATTAATATACTAATTTCATCATTATTACAAAAATTATTCAATTTAATATTTAATCTTAATAAAATACCTAAAATATCTATAAAATCATTATTTTAAATAATGAACTAAAACGTAATCATTATGATGGCTGACTTAAAGCCTACTATTATAATTGAAAATAAATAAATTATAGGTTATTAACCTTAGAGCTTATCCCCTAAAGAATAAATAAGTCAATATTTTTATATAAAAAATTAAATAAAAACAAAAACTTTTAAAAATTAAATTTTTTCTTAAGAAACTAGATATCTTAGGAAACGACTAACATTTCATTTCTACAATTAGCTTAATAATAATTATAATACATTAACTTTTAGTTAATTGTAAATCAACCTAAATCGAGATAAATAAATAAATATTAAAATTTTGATAAACCCTGATACAAAAGGTACAATAAATAAAATTAACTTTTATTAACTTAAACTAATATTTCATAATTCAATTACATTACTATTAAACTATAATTTTAAAAATCAATTTTACAAAATATACTTAGACAAAAATCAATAAAATTAATTCTATTAAATAACTAAATTAACAAAAAATCAATATAATATAATAAACAATCAAAGTATTCCGATTTGCACAGAAAAATCTTCAGTGTAAATGAAGTACTTTACTATATAAGCTACACTTTGAATCCTTACTAGATGCACTTTCCAGTACATCTACTATGTTACGACTTATCTCATTTAAATTATAACCTATTATAATAAAAATCCTAAATTAAATATTAATAATGAGAGTGACGGGCGATGTGTACACACCTTAGAGCCAATATCAAATAAATTAATTAATTTAAATTACTATCAAATTCACCTTCATTAATAGTTTTCACCATTAAATTCATTATAAATAAAATCTATTGTAACTCATCTCCTCTTAATTATAAGCTGCACCTTGACCTGAAATATTGTAAAATAATAAATTAAGAAAATTTTAACTCTAAAAAGATCTTCTGATAACGGAGATATACAAACAAATAAATCAAGTAAAGTTAATCGTGTATTATCAATTACGGGATAAGTTCCTCTGAATGGAATAAGGTACCGCCAAATTCTTTAGGTTTAAAGATCATACCTAACACTACCCTGGTAAGAAAAATTAACATTTAAAATAATAGGGTATCTAATCCTAGTTTATTATTCAAACTTCACAGATCCATAATAAGAATTATAAAAAAAAAAATAAAATTTCACCCTTCAAATTTATAATTAAATCCAAAATATAAATAACTGTTTTAACCAATAATATTTACTTGTATTAATCGAATAACCGCGGCTGCTGGCACGAATTATGCCAATACTAAATCAATTTCTAATTCCAAAACTAATTGATAATTAAATTAAATTACTGCAAAAAGAACATTAAGTTTAACAAAACTTACATATAATATAAAGAAAAAAATAAATAATTAAGCAAGAATAAAACTTTAAATTTAACTTAATATTTTTTAAAAAAAAGGTTCACCTCAATGCAAATAAACATATAAATTTTTAAGAAAAAAGATTAAAACTAAATATTAAAAAAATCAAATAAAATCAGAAAAATTAATTTAAGACCAACAACAACTTCTCTATTACATATATTTTTTAATTAGAATGGGACATAAAACCCCAAAGATGAAATTATCTCATCTTACAATTCACTCTCAAACCCCCTCAATGCAAATAAACATATAAATTTTTAAGAAAAAAGATTAAAACTAAATATTAAAAAAATCAAATAAAATCAGAAAAATCAATTTAAGACCAACAACAACTTCTCTATTACATATATTTTTTAATTAGAATGGGACATAAAACCCCAAAGATGAAATTATCTCATATTATTATAATTATAATAACAGATTATATTAATATACTAATAGTATTAATTAAATACTGATATTTATTATATACTATTTAAATAAAGTATAATATATATATACATTAATATAAATATATTATTATCTAATCATTTCTTTTGCCTCAAAAAATAAGTATCTATACTTTTTGATAAATATATACATTAGAATAATCAATAAATATCAAATAAATAAAACTTATAATGATATATGTAATTAAATGTACTATATTAAATAAAATAATTTATATTAAAAAAGGAGGTTGGAAGGATAAATTTAAAGATTAATAACCTTAGAGATTTTCCAATTTAAATGAAATCAAACACATTCAAATTCTAAAAAAAAATTTTAAAATTATATATTAAATAACAAAAAAAAACATT